AATGAATTGCCTGAAAAAGGATTACCTTGATAGGGTAAAACATGTAATTTTAATAATTACATTCATTATATAAACAAAAATTATATTTAATAGAATTAAACTATCTCCAAAAGAATCAAAATCTTTTATGCCCCATACACCAAAATATAAATGAAAAAAAGATAAGCTAACTAAGCTTCTAGGTTCATACCCTATATATAAAGGTTATAATCCTTTTCTTTTTAATTTTAAAAAATTCATACAAAATGTTATTTTTGACTACGTTATTTTTAGGAACAATAATTAGAGTTTGTTCATCATCGTGGTTTAGAGTTTGAATAGGATTAGAAATTAATTTATTGTCTTTTATCCCTTTGACAATAAAGTTAAATAACTTGTTTTCCTCTGAAGCCTCTTTGAAGTATTTCTTAACGCAAGCCTTAGCCTCAAGAATATTATTATTTTCTATCATTTTATTTTCTTTTTTAATTGAATGAAAAATAATAACAAATTTTAACTCTAAAATTAATGTTATTTTAGCTTCTTCTCTAATAATAAAAACAGGAATAGCCCCATTTCATTTCTGATTTCCCATTGTAATAGAAGGTTTAAATTGAATTAATAATATTATTTTAATGACATGACAAAAAATTGCCCCCATTATTCTTCTTTCTTTTTGTTTGAATAGTTCCTTTTTTTATTTTGCAATTATTATATCAGTTACATTTGGCTCTTTCGGGGGTCTAAATCAAACCTCTCTACGTAAATTAATGGCTTTTTCTTCTATTAATCATTTAGGCTGAATAGTAGCAGGAATTTTAAACAATCAAAATATTTGAAAAATTTATTTTATTTTTTATTGTTTTTTATCTATTGTCATTATCTTCCTTTTTAATAGACTAAAAATTTTTAATTTAAATCAAATTTTCTCATCATTTAATTTTAAATTTTTAATAAAAACAGTAATTTTTATTCCTTTACTCTCCTTAGGGGGACTACCTCCATTTTTGGGATTCTTCCCAAAATGATTAGTTATTGATTTATTAATAAATCTAAACATATTCTTTCTTTTAATTTTAATAATCAACTTAACCTTAATCACCCTTTATTTTTATCTTCGAATTTCTTACTCAGCTTTTTTATTAAATCACAACGAAATAAATTGGAATTTTACGTATTATTTTAACAGAAAGAAAAAATTAATTTTTTCTTTCTTTTTATTTATTTCTATTTTTGGGCTTTTATTTATTAACTTATTTTTTATCTTTATTTAAAAAAAAACTTTAAGTTAAAAAAACTAATAGCCTTCAAAGTTATAAATAAAAGAATTATCTTTTAAGTTTTAAAAACTTTAATAAAATTATATTTTATTCCTTCAGAATTGCAGTCTAATATCATAAATTGACTATAAAGTTTTAATATGATTAAAAAGGAATTTATCCTTATATATAGATTTACAATCTATTACCTTTATCAGCCATTTAATCTTTTTAAAAAATTGCAACAATGATTATTTTCTACAAATCATAAAGATATTGGAACTCTTTACATTATTTTTGGTGCCTGATCAGGAATAGTGGGGACTTCTCTAAGAATGCTTATTCGAGCAGAATTAGGACGACCTGGAACTTTTATTGGTGATGACCAAATTTATAATGTGGTAGTTACAGCCCACGCATTTATTATAATTTTTTTCATAGTTATACCAATTTTAATTGGCGGCTTCGGAAATTGACTTGTACCTCTAATATTGGGGGCCCCTGACATGGCTTTCCCCCGAATAAATAATATAAGTTTTTGACTTCTTCCCCCCTCACTTACCCTTCTTCTTTCTAGTTCATTCGTAGAAAATGGAGCGGGAACCGGATGAACAGTTTATCCACCCCTTTCTGCGGCTATTGCTCATAGTGGGGCTTCTGTCGATTTAGCAATTTTCTCGTTACATTTAGCGGGTGTTTCTTCAATTTTAGGATCTGTAAATTTTATTACTACTGTAATTAATATACGAGCAAATGGGATTACCCTAGACCGAATACCATTATTTGTCTGATCAGTAGTAATTACGACTGTATTACTTTTACTGTCCTTACCAGTTCTTGCTGGGGCAATTACAATACTTTTAACCGATCGAAATTTAAATACATCATTTTTTGATCCTGCAGGAGGAGGAGACCCAATTTTATACCAACACTTATTTTGATTTTTTGGCCACCCAGAAGTTTATATTTTAATTCTTCCTGGATTTGGAATAATTTCTCACATTATTAGTCAAGAAAGTGGAAAAAAGGAAACTTTCGGAACTTTAGGAATAATTTATGCAATGCTTGCAATCGGTCTTTTAGGGTTTATTGTATGAGCACATCATATATTTACTGTAGGTATGGATGTAGATACTCGTGCTTATTTTACTTCTGCTACAATAATTATTGCAGTACCCACAGGAATTAAAATTTTTAGTTGAATGGCTACTTTACATGGAACCCAAATTAATTATTCACCTTCTATTCTTTGAGCATTAGGGTTTGTATTTTTATTTACTGTAGGAGGAATTACAGGTGTAATTCTTGCTAACTCCTCAATTGACGTAATTTTACATGACACTTACTATGTCGTAGCTCATTTCCACTATGTACTTTCTATAGGAGCAGTCTTTGCAATTATAGCTGGCTTTGTTCACTGATACCCATTATTTACAGGATTGACCTTAAACGAAAACTGATTAAAATCACAATTTGTAATTATATTCTTTGGAGTTAATTTAACATTTTTCCCTCAACACTTTTTAGGACTTGCGGGAATACCTCGTCGATACTCAGACTACCCCGACGCTTATACATCTTGAAATATTATCTCTACCATTGGATCAACAATTTCTATAATCGGAACACTGTTTTTCATTTTCATTATCTGAGAAAGCTTTGTTACACATCGAAATCAAATTTATCCTATACAATTTTGTTCTTCTATCGAATGATATCAAAATCTTCCTCCTATGGAACATTCATACAATGAATTACCCCTATTAACAAATTAATTTAAATTAATTTAAAATTCTAATATGGCAGAATAGTGCAATGAATTTAAGCTTCATATATAAAGTTTATTACTTTTGTTAGAATATAAAGAAATGGCAACATGAGCAAATTTAGGTTTACAAGACAGTAATTCACCCATTATAGAACAATTAAATTTTTTCCACGATCACGCTTTATTAATTATTATTTTAGTAACATTATCGGTAGGATACCTTATAGGTACCTTATTTTTTAATAAGTTAAATAATCGATACCTTCTCCATGGTCAAACTATTGAAGTAATTTGGACTATTTTACCAGCAATTATTCTATTATTTATTGCCTTCCCCTCTTTACGAATTCTTTACCTATTAGATGAAGTAAACAACCCCTCTATTTCTTTAAAAACTATTGGTCATCAATGATACTGAAGTTATGAATATTCAGATTTTTCAGGAATTGAATTTGATTCATACATAATTCCCCAAAATGAAATATCATTAGACACATTTCGACTACTGGACGTAGACAACCGTGTAATTTTACCCATTAATAATCAAATTCGAATTCTTGTCTCAGCAACAGATGTTCTTCATTCTTGAGCTATTCCGTCATTAGGTGTAAAAATTGACGCTTCCCCGGGACGATTAAATCAAACTAATTTCTTCATTAATCGACCAGGGCTATTCTTTGGTCAATGTTCAGAAATTTGCGGGGCTAACCACAGCTTTATACCTATTGTTATTGAAAGTATTCCAACAAATCATTTTATTAAATGAATTTCTAATATAATTTAAAAAAATTATTTTCATTAGATGACTGAAAAGCAAGTAATGGTCTCTTAAACCAAAATATAGTAAACTAGTAATTACTTCTAATGACCAATAAAAAATTAGTTAAACCCAATAACATTAGTATGTCAAACTAAAATTATCTAATTTTGTAGATATTTTTTGATCCCTCAAATATCTCCAATACTTTGAACAGTTTTATTTTTAATATTTACTTTACTATTCTTATTTTTTAATATTTTAAACTATTTTAACTTCAACCCAATTTTTAAGAATAGAGAATTAAAAAATACTAACTTATCAGATACTGATAATAATGCTTTCTTAACTTGAAAATGATAATAAATTTATTTTCTATCTTCGACCCATCAACAAACATCTTTAATCTTTCATTAAACTGATTAAGTTCTTTTTTAGGAATCTTATTTTTCCCCATAATATTTTGATTTTTACCCTCACGACTAAATATTTTTTGAAATAAAATTTTTATTACCCTTCATAAGGAATTCAAGACATTATTAGGAATCCACAGTTACAATGGTACTACTTTCATGTTTATTTCACTATTTACATTTATTCTTTTTAATAATTTTCTTGGCTTATTTCCATATATTTTTACAAGCACAAGCCATATAACTCTAACACTATCTTTAGCCCTTCCTCTATGATTAAGTTTTATATTTTTTGGGTGAATTAATAACACAAAACATATATTTGCACATCTGGTACCTCAGGGAACTCCCCCAGTATTAATACCATTTATAGTTTTAATTGAAACAATCAGAAATATTATTCGTCCTGGTACTTTAGCTGTTCGACTTTCTGCCAATATAATTGCCGGACATTTACTCCTCACTCTTTTAGGAAATACGGGGAACTCTCTATCAACGGTTATAGTCTCTTTATTAATTGTGGCCCAACTACTTCTATTAACTTTAGAGACTGCGGTAGCAATCATTCAATCTTACGTATTTACTATTCTAAGTACTTTATACTCAAGTGAAGTTATTTAATAATTACACCTCTAAAATATTAAATTTTAATTAATAAAAATGATAGCACATGCAAATCACCCATTTCATTTAGTTAACTATAGCCCTTGACCTTTAACGGGCTCAATCGGGGCAATAACATTAACAGCAGGACTTACTAAATGATTTCACCAATATGATATAAGTCTATTTTTATTAGGTGTATTAATTACATTATTAACAATAATTCAATGATGGCGAGATATTTCTCGAGAAGGAACATTTCAAGGGCTACACACTTACCCTGTTACTTTAGGGTTACGATGAGGTATAATTTTATTTATTATTTCTGAAGTATTTTTCTTTGTTAGCTTTTTCTGAGCCTTTTTCCACAGCAGCCTTTCCCCCACTATCGAACTAGGAAAAATTTGACCCCCAATAGGAATTTACGCCTTTAACCCTTTTCAAGTTCCGTTATTAAATACGGCAATCTTATTATCTTCAGGAGTAACTGTTACTTGAGCACATCATAGTTTAATAGAAGGGAACCACTCTCAGACCACTCAAGGTCTATTTTTCACTATTCTTTTAGGTGTTTATTTTTCAACTCTTCAGGCATATGAATATATTGAAGCCCCTTTTACAATCGCTGATGCAGTTTATGGGTCTACCTTCTTCATAGCTACAGGATTCCATGGTCTTCATGTTCTAATTGGAACTACTTTTCTAGCTGTCTGTTTAATGCGCCACCTACAAAATCACTTTTCTAAAAATCACCATTTCGGGTTTGAAGCCGCCGCATGATACTGACATTTTGTAGATGTTGTCTGACTTTTTTTATATATTTCAATCTACTGATGAGGAGGATAAAACCTTTTTAAAATAAATTTATATAGTATAAATAGTATACGTGACTTCCAATCATGAGGTTTAAAAATTTTTAATATAAATAATTTTAAATTTATTAATTATAGCATGAATTATTTTTATTATTGCATTTATCGTAATAGCTCTTTCAACAATTTTAGGAAAAAAAAAAATTTCAGACCGAGAAAAATTATCCCCATTTGAGTGTGGCTTTAACCCTATAAATTCTTCTCGGCTTCCCTTTTCGATTCGATTTTTCTTAATTGCAATTATCTTTTTAATTTTTGATGTAGAAATTGCCCTAATCTTACCCATAATTCTAACTTTAAAATCTTCAAATTTATTGATTTGAACCCACACTAACTTTATTTTTATTTTAATTTTAATTATTGGACTATTTCATGAATGAAACCAAGGCTCTTTAAACTGAACATTTTAAAAGGTAGTAGTTAAATATAACATTTGATTTGCATTCAAAAAGTATTGAAATTTTCAATCTTCCTTAAAAAAAATAAAATAAGAAGCAAAATTTGCAATTAGTTTCGACCTAATCATAGGTGTCAATAAAACACCCTTATTTTATTTTAAATTAATTGAAACCAAAAAAGAGGTATATCACTGTTAATGATAAAATTGAATAACTTTAATTCCAATTAAAGAAATATGTTGTTCAAGAAAAAGCTGCTAACTTTTTTCTTTAATGGTTTAACTCCATTTATATTTCTATTCATAAATTTTATATAGTTTAATAAAAACATTATATTTTCATTATAAAAACAAAGATTAAAATTCTTTTATAAAATAAACTAAAATAAAAAAATTAAGGCAATTTTACAAATGTAATTATTACAAAATATCAAAGTCTAATGATAATTCACAAAATAAACTTTTTAAAATTTTTACAAATAACAATATTAAAAAATTTTACTACAAAGGCACAAACTTACTTAATTAACAAAATATTACTATATTCTCATAATAAAATATTTTTTAAAAAATAATTATAAACCAAGAGATAAAAATAACAATAATCTGATGCTTCTTATTATAAATTATGCAAATAACTCTAACAAATAAACAAAATTATTTCACCAACCTCCTTTTTTATTTTTAAAAAATTTCTGCTTTAGTGTTAACCTTAACCATATGTCCTCGATAAATCGGCCCCTCAATAGCACCAAACATTAAAACCAATAAAATAACAACTTTTAATAAAACTTTATATAAAATAAGAGGCAAAATTTACAATTAATTTCAACCCAATCATTGGTATCAATAAATAAAAGATATGGCCCACCTGCGATAGCAAAATAGTGGTTACCAGGATAGTCCCTAACAGCCGCAAAGCCCTTTTCTAACGTAACCTTGCTGCAAATTTTTATTTAAAAATTATTTAAAGTATTTTAAACTCACTCTACCTGAATTATACCAGGGCAGTGCTCCCATATATTCAAGAATTAAAATAATTTCCCTGGCTGCTTCAAAACCATGCTCTAAATATAAGCTACTTAAATTTTATTAATAAATTTTTTAAATTATAACTAACAACAATATTAAAAAAATTATTCAAAACACAAATAAGGTTAAATGAATCTTTAAATTATTAAATTGTACAAATTGAACAATTGACGACACCTTTATAAAAAGTTTAAAGATTTGTTGAATGCCAAAAAACTCTAATCAGCCCTGATCTAAATTTTTAAATAAATTAAAACTTATAGAAAGAGGGTAGTATGTTACCCCGATAGTTGACAAAGGGGGCATAAACCACATAGAACTAGAAAAAAATCTAAATAAATAATAATTTAAAGATTTATTGAATGTAAAAAAATTAATATTAGAAACTAAATAACCCAGTAACCCCCCAATAAAACAAATGGCTAATGTTAAAAGTTTTAAAGATAGGGGCAAACAAATTATTGGAACATAAGGAAAAAGTATTCAATTCAATATAGCCCCTCCTGAAATAGCAAAAATTAATAACCCAAATATGCTTTTAAATATAACAAAACTTTTATCATTTAAAATATTTATTGAACTTTGATTTATTGTTATAATAAAAGAATAATAAAATAAACGAAAAGAATAACTAACTGTTAGACCTGTGGAAAAGAAAAATAAAAACACAGAAAATAAATTTAACTCAGAAATTAAAGCTATCTCTAAAATTATATCTTTTGAATAAAATCCAGCTAAAAAAGGAAAACCACATAAGGCTAAATTTGCAATATTTAAACAAGAAATAGTTAAAGGCATATAAATAGTTAAACTCCCTATATCCCGAATATCTTGGGAATTTTTTATGTTATGAATAATAGCCCCGGCACATATAAACAACAGTGCTTTAAATAAAGCATGTGTTAATAAATGGAAAAAAGCTAACTTATAAAACCCTATTGCAAGAATTCTTATTATCAACCCAAGCTGGCTAAGAGTAGAAAGAGCAATAATTTTTTTTAAATCAAATTCAAAATTAGCCCCTAATCCCGCCATAAACATTGTTAAACCAGAAATTAATAGTAAAAATTTACCTAAATTTGTATCTATAAATAAGCTACTAAACCGAATCAATAAATAGACCCCAGCAGTTACTAATGTAGATGAATGAACAAGAGCCGATACTGGGGTAGGGGCAGCCATAGCGGCCGGTAGCCAAGAGGAAAATGGAATCTGGGCTCTCTTTGTTATTGCCGCTAAAATTGCTATTGCACAAACTACAGTTATTTGGGAATCTTCCTTTATAAATTCAATATAAAATAAAAAATTTCAACTCCCATAATTTAATATTCAAGCAATAGATATTAATAAAGCAACATCTCCCAATCGATTAGATAAAGCCGTCAATATGCCTGCATTATAAGATTTTACATTTTGATAATAAATTACTAAAACATAAGAAACTAAACCTAATCCATCTCACCCTAGTAAAATTCTAATTAAATTAGGACTTAAAATTATTATTATTATAGAAAAAACAAACAACAACACTATTATAATAAAACGATTAATAAAAACGTCTCCTCTTATATAGTCCTTTCTATAATAAATAACCAAAGAAGAAATAAATAAAACAAAAGACATAAATAACAATCTAATTCAATCAAAAATTAAAACTATTACCATTATAGTTCTATTAATTCTAAAAATTTCCCATTCAAAAAAATATACTAAATCATAAATTAAAAAATTTAACCCTAAAAAAAACAAAGATATTCTTAAAGAAAATAAAAAAACAAAAGAAATAAAACAAATAGAAATAAATTCCACGATTTAAAATAAAATATTTTTATATCTTTGATACCACAAATCAAAATTTTTATTAAACTATTTAAATAAATATTTACAAAAAAAACACCATTAACTCTCTTTTTAAAAATAATAAATTTACAGGCAATCAATGAAGCATCAAAACTAAATACTCACGATTTAACGCAAAAGAAAAACTATAATTCCCATTATTAAATTTCCCGTGTTGGCTATAAGAGTACAAATACAAAGTATATGCTGCTCTAAAAAAAGAAACTAATATTAATAAAAATATTGAAATTTGTGATCAACCTAAAACTCTATTAATTAGACCAATTTCTCCCATTAAATTTAAAGAAGGGGGCGCTGCCATATTTCTAGAACATAATAAAAACCACCATATAGCAACTCTAGGCATAAATCTTAATATCCCCTTATTAATTAATAATCTTCGTCTCCCTAACCGCTCATAAGTTAAATTCACTAAATAAAAAAGACCTGACGAACATAGACCATGAGCAATTATTAAAGAATAAGAAAATCCTCACCCCCAACTCAATAAAACTATTAAACCCCCAATAACCAATCTCATATGTGCGACAGAAGAATAGGCTACTAAAGACTTTAAATCAATTTGCCGTAAACAAATTAGTCTTACTAAAAATCCACCAACAAGACTCAATACAATCCAAAAAATATTTAATTTTATTGAAATATTAATAATAACTGAAAAAATACGAATTAACCCATATCCCCCTAATTTTAATAACACCCCAGCCAAAATTATAGAACCAGAAACTGGGGCTTCTACATGAGCCTTTGGTAATCAAAGATGAACTAAAAATATTGGTATTTTAACCAAAAAAGCAAAAACTAAAAAAAGATAAAGTAAAAAATTTTCAATATTAAACTCCTTTATAAAAAGAAAATTTAATGAATAAAAATTATTTATAATATAAAATAATACTATTAAAAGGGGCAAAGACGCAAACAAAGTATAAAATAAAAGATAAAGACCCGCCTGTAAACGCTCTGGTTGATACCCCCACCCTAAAATTAAAAACAAAGTAGGAATTAATCTTCTTTCAAAAAAAACATAAAATAAAAATAAATTTATACAACTAAAAGTCAACAACAACATAAATAAAAGAAAAATAATATTAAATAAAAAATAATTAAAATTTAACTTAGAAAAATACACCCCTCTTCTAGACATAATTATTAAAGCACAAATTCAAAATCTTAACAAAATCAAACCAAAAGATAAAATATCTATCCCAAAAATTATAACAGAATTAAATAAACTCAAATTAAAACTTATAAATAAACATAAAAAAAAACAAAAAAAAATTATATTTTGAACCATTCAAAATATATTTTTTATAAAACAAACAGGAATTATAAATAATAAGAAAAAAAAAATTTTTAACATTGCAAAAAGGAAAAACTTAAAAAATAATCATTACCATGAGATCGAATTATTGAAACCAAAATAGATAGCCCTAAAACCCCCTCACAAACAGAAAACACCAAAAAATATATACTAAAATATTGCTCAAAATTAAAAAAATTTAAATAAAAAAATAAAAAAATAAACAATCTTAAAACGATAAACTCCAATCTAAGTAATATATTTAATAAATGCTTATACGAAAAAATAAAAGAAAAAACCCCCATAAAAAAAATAAATAAGAATAAATAAATTAAAGTTGTTAACATTAAAATTTAAATAGTTTAATAAAAACATTGGTCTTGTAAACCAAAAATAAGAAATCTTTCTTTTTAAATATCAGAAAAGAATAAAAATAACTCTTCTTTAATTCCCAAAATTAATATTTTTTATAAACTATTTTCTGTTCTGAAATTATACAAAATTTGATATTTTTCTTTTTCATTATTTCATCTTTTTCTTTTTCAATAATAAACCACCCATTGTCAATAGGCATTTTATTAATAATTCAAACAATTTCTATTGCTCTTTTTACAGGATTATTAACTAAGTCTTTTTGATTTTCTTACTCACTATTTTTAATTTTTTTAGGGGGTATATTAATTTTATTTATATACATAACTTCTATTGCTTCTAATGAGATATTTAAATTTTCTATTAATTTAAAAATTATTGCTTCATTTTTTATATTTTTTTTTATTTTTTTCCTATTTACTTTATTCTTTGATTTTAAAATATTATTTTTTAATAAAATTTTTAACATCGATAATTTAAGATTAATGGATATAAAAAATTTGTTCTTAGAAAACAATCTAACGCTTAATAAACTTTACAATTTTCCTATAAATATCATTACTATCTTATTAATTAATTATTTATTTTTAACTTTAATTGCTACAGTAAAAATTACTAACATTTTTGAGGGGCCTTTACGCCCTAAAAACTAAAATATAAATGAATAAACCTATTCGAAAAATACACCCTTTATTTAAAATTATAAATAATGCCTTAGTTGATCTACCAGCACCTTCTAATATTTCTAGTTGATGAAATTTTGGTTCTCTTCTGGGGCTTTGTTTAATCCTACAAATTGCTACAGGGATTTTCCTATCAATACACTACACAGCAGATACTACAATAGCATTCGATTCTGTCAATCACATTTGTCGTGATGTAAATTATGGCTGAATTTTACGAACACTCCACGCTAATGGTGCATCATTTTTTTTTATTTGTATTTATCTTCATGTAGGACGAGGAATTTATTATGGATCTTACAAATATCTTTACACTTGAAGAGTGGGGGTAATTTTATTTTTTTTAACTATAGGAACCGCCTTTATAGGCTATGTATTACCGTGAGGTCAAATATCTTTTTGAGGGGCAACAGTAATTACCAATTTACTCTCCGCTATTCCATACATAGGTACAGACCTAGTTCAATGATTGTGAGGGGGCTTCGCTGTAGACAATGCAACTTTAGTGCGATTTTTCTCTTTCCATTTTTTATTCCCATTTATTATTGCAGCTTTTACTATAATCCACCTATTATTTTTACATCAAACAGGATCTAATAACCCCTTAGGTATTAATAGAAACTCAGACAAAATCCCATTCCACCCGTACTTTTCTTATAAGGATATTTTTGGTTTTGTGATTATGTTAATATTTCTCACATTTTTAACATTAATCGCTCCTTATGCTCTCGGAGACCCGGATAATTTCATCCCGGCAAATCCCCTGGTAACCCCTCCCCACATCCAACCAGAATGATATTTTTTATTTGCATATGCCATTCTTCGAGCTGTCCCTAATAAATTAGGAGGGGTAATTGCCCTTGTAATATCAATTGCAATTTTATTTATTATCCCCTTTACTAATAAATTTACTTTTCAAAGTTCACAATTTTATCCTATTAATCAAATTTTATTCTGAATTATAACAATTACAGTTGTTCTATTAACTTGAATTGGTGCTCGCCCAGTAGAAGACCCTTACATTTTAACAGGCCAACTTTTAACTGTAATCTATTTTTTATACTTCATCATTAACCCGTTAATTGCAATCTGATGAGAAAATTTATTCAAATAATAAGCATTAACCTCAAAACTTTAAAAATAAATTAGTTAATGAGCTTGAATAAGCATATGTTTTGAAAACATAATATAGAAATTTAAATTTTCTATTAACTTTAATTTTATACTAATTTTAATTATTAAAAAATAAAAATAAATAACCCAACAAATAATAATAAAAAATATAATACACTAGGTAAATAACTTTTTCAAGCCATATTTATCAATTTATCATAACGATATCGAGGTAACGCCCCACGAACCCAAATAAATAAAAAAGCAATACAATTTAATTTTAAAAAAAAGAAAAAAGAACAAACTTGAGAGCCTAAAAATAATATAGAAAATAACATTCTTATAAACAAAATACTTGCATACTCAGCCAAAAAAATTAAAGCAAATCCCCCGGCCCCATACTCAACATTAAACCCAGAAACTAACTCTGACTCCCCCTCAGCAAAATCAAAAGGAGTACGATTAGTTTCTGCCAAACTTGAAATTATTCATATTATCCCAATTGGAAAAAATAAAATTAAAAATCATAAATTTTTTTGGAATAGTTCAAAATAAACTAAATTAAAACTCCCAATTAAAAATAAAACAGACAACAATATTAAAACTAATGCCACTTCATAAGAAATTGTCTGAGCAATAGACCGTAATGACCCTAATAATGCATAAGCAGAATTAGAAGACCAACCCGCCAATATAACCGTATAAACACCAAAACTTATACAACAAAAAAAAAATAAAACCCCTAAATTAAAAGAATACAACTTTACTAAAAAAGGAATACACAATCAAATAAATAAAGATAAAAATAAAGAAAAAATAGGAGAAAAATAATAAATAATTCTATTAGATAAAAAAGGTAAGATTTGTTCTTTTGTAAATAACTTAATTGCATCACAAAATGGCTGTAAAATTCCAAAATACCCAATTTTATTTGGACCTTTCCGAATTTGAACATATCCTAAAACCTTACGCTCTAATAATGTTAAAAAAGCAACTCTCACTATTACAAAAATAATTAATATCAAACTTCTAATAAATGGTATAAATAAATCTAAATTAAAAATCAATACTATTTATAGATTTTAACCTATATACATAAATTCTAAATTTATTGCACTTATCTGCCAAAATAGTTCTTTATAAAAAATTTTATTTTTAAATTCTTTTTTATATTAATTTTATTCATAATTAAAAAAAAATATTTTTATATTTGGTCCTTTCGTACTAAAATATAATATTTAAATAAAGATAGAAACCAACCTGGCTTAAACCGGTTTGAACTCAGATCATGTAAGAATAAATAGTCGAACAGACTAAAAATTTAAACTTCTACACCTAAAATTATATCTTAATCCAACATCGAGGTCGCAAACTCTTTTATCGATTTGAACTCTCCAAAAAAATTACGCTGTTATCCCTAAAGTAACTTAATTTTTAAATCCAAAATTTCAGGATCTCTTTATTAACTATTATTAAAAAAATTTTATAAAGAGTTTAATAAATCTTTAAATCACCCCAATTAAATAACTAACAAATAAAATTTATATTATTCTAAAAAAATTATATAAGTTATTATTATAAAGCTTTATAGGGTCTTATCGTCTTTTATCAAAATTTTAGTTTTTTTACTAAAATAATAAATTCATTTATTTTTAAAATAATAAAGCTTATTTTTTATTAAACCTTTCATCCCAGTCTTCAATTAAAAAACTAATGATTATGCTACCTTTGCACGGTCAAATTACCGCGGCTCTTTAAAATTTTCAGTGTGCAGGCCTTATTTTTTAAAATTTTTAAAAAACAATGTTTTTGTTAAACAGTTAAAAATAATATTGCCTAGTTCATAATTTTAAAATAACCCTTTTATTATCTTTTAAATAATTTAAAAATTACTAATTTAATTATTATTAAATTATTTTATTTTATTAAAATAATAATTTAAATAAAAAATTAAAATTTATAAAATAATAAATATTAAAAAATAAAAAATTAATTAAAACAAATTAACTAAAAATATCTATTTTTAAGATTATTTTCTTTTTTATTTTTTTTATTTTTATTTTTAAAATTTTATTTTAAAGCTCAACCCCTAAAATATTAAAATTATAAAATTATAAAAATTTATAATAATTTTTATAATAAATTATAATTTCTAAATTAAATTTATTTCTTTAAAAACTATATAACTTTAAAAACGATTAACGTCTCATTTCAATAAATTTTTAATCAATATTTTTTACATAATAAAAATTAAAAATTTATAAATCTTTTAAATTATAAATTATTTTTTATTAAAAATTTTATATTTAATTAATCCTGATACACAAGGAACAAAAAATAAATTTTTCTTTTTTTAAAATTATTTTTCAATTTATTTCAACTTTCTTTTTCAATACTTTACACTATAAATATAAATTTATTCTTTCAATTATTTTTACTTAAACAAAAAAAAATACTTTTATTAAAAAAAAATAAAATTTAACTAAACCTTAATTATATTAAGTTTCTATTTTTCAATTTAAAATGATTTGCACATATTTCTTTTTAATGTAAATAAAATGCTTTACTACTTAAGCTTTAAATTGTATTTCTAGATACACTTTCCAGTATATCTACTATGTTACGACTTATCTCATTTAAAATTTAAATAACGAGAGCGACGGGCGATATGTGCATATTTTAAAACTATAATCAATCAATTTTTATAAATTAATTTACTTTTAAATCCACCTTCAAACCTTTTTTTCAAAAAATTATTCATTATAAATAAACTTTATTGTAACTCATTTCTACTTTTTCATAAACTACACCTTGATTTGACATTTTTTTTAATTTAAATTCTCGAAAATTATTTTTTCTATTAAAATATTCTTATGACAACGATATATAAACTGAAAACAAAAAAAAGTAAAATATTCGTGGATTATCAATTACAGAACAAGTTCCTCTAAACAGAATAAAATACCGCCAAATTTTTTAAGTTTTAAAAAATTAATTATTACTACCTAAACGTTTATTATTAACAATTCAAATAATAGGGTATCTAATCCTAGTTTAAAAATTAAATTTTTTAAGCTTCAAAAATTTTTTTTAAATTATAAAAATTTTAAATAAAATTTAAATTTCACTTAAAAATTTATTTTTCTTTTTTATTTTATCTCTCTTTTAACTTTCATTAAAAAAATTTAATTATAATATTTGTGTAACCGCGACTGCTGGCACAAATTTAATCATTATTTTTAAATAATAACTACAATTTAACATTAATTAAATTAATAATATTAATTACTACTATTAATAAAAATATAAATTTTAATTTAATTTTTATTTAAAAAATTATTATTTTACAAGAAATTTTATATGTAAAATTTTATTTAATTAAATTTATTAACATAAATAAAATTATTTTATTTAATTTAAAAAATTTAAAATTAACTAAATTGTTGTAAATTTTCAATAATTTTATTATAATATTTATATATTTTTATTTAATTTTATTTTTAAAAATTTTAATTAGTAATATTTTAACAAAATACTTTAAAAATAGAAAAAAATTCCCTTTTTTTTTAAAAATAAATTAATTATTTAAAATTATGCTAAAAATTTTTATTTTTTTTTTTTTTTTTATATATAAATGATTAATATAATATATATATATATATAATTTATATATAAATAAATGTTTATTTATTTTATTATTTTTATTAAATTTTTATTATTTTTCAAAAACTCTCTAATAGTAAAATCTTAATATACTTAGTAATAACCTTTTTGTTATAAAATTGCAGAATAAAGAAAACTTTTTAATATTTATATAAATATATAATTAAATATAAGACCTTATATAAATTTATTAATTTCCTTTATTTATTATTAATCTTAAACCATTACTTTTAATTTTCTTATAAAAAA